GGAGAAAGAAAAGAAGAAAACGATGTAGAAACAACTTACGAAGAAGACAAAGATAGCCCAGACTACGAGGATTTTTCTCTTTATACTCATCAAGATAATTGGGAATTGGTAAAACTTAACTTAAAAAAAGAAGAGAAAAATGAAAAAAATTCTTTTTGGTTTGAAAAACCTATTGTAACTTTTCTTTTCGATTATAAACGATGGAATCGACCGTATAGATATATAAAAAATGATCGATTTGAAAATGCTATACGGAATGAAATGTCACAATATTTTTTTTATATATGCCCAAGTGATGGAAAACAAATAATATCTTTTACATATCCACCAAGTTTATCGACTTTTTCAGAAATGATAGAACGCAAAATTTCTTTGTACACGACAGAAAAACTATCCCACGAAGACTTGTATAATTATTGGGTTCATACCAATGAACAAAAAAAATACAACTTGAACAATGAATTGATAAGTCGAATAAAAATTCTAGAAAAAGAGAAGGGATCTCTTGCTTTAGATATGCTAGAAAAAAGGACCAGATTATGCGATGATGAGAATGAACAAGAATACTTGCCAAAAAGGTATGATCCTTTTTTGAATGGACCTTATCGAGGAACAATAAAAAAATGGGATTCACGTGCAATCATGAACGATTTAATAACTTCCACAGCGAATTCCGTAGAAATGTTTTGGATAAATAAGATTCATGGTCTCTTTCATAATGATTCTCGAGAATTAGAACATCAAAAGAATACGTTTGGCTTTAGCGGGAAATTTTTATTGAATTCGATTGGGAATTCCTTAACCTCAATCGATGAATTACCTTTTGAACACGCACGACGAATTGATTCAGAAAGTCAAGCAAAATCTTTGAAATTTATATTCGATGTAATTTCAACTGATCCAAACGATCTAACAACAATTAGAAGGAAATCTATTGGAATGGAAGAAATCAGTAAAAGGGTTTCTCGTTGGTCATACAAATTGACAAACGATTTAGAAGAAGAGGAAGAAGAAAATGAAGAAGAATCGACGGAAGATCCCGAAATTCGTTCAAGAAAAGGCAAACGCGTGGTTATTTTTACTGATAACGGTCAGAGTACTAATTCCAGTACTAGTAATAATAATACTAGTAATAATAGCACTAATGATGAAGAAGAGGAAGTGGCTTTGATACGTTACTCACAACAATCGGATTTTCGCCGGGGTATAATTAAAGGATCCATGCGTGCTCAAAGACGTAAAACAGTTATTTGGGAAATGTTTCAAGCAAATGTGCATTCTCCACTTTTTTTTGATCGCATAGACAAAATATTTTTTTTTTCGTTTTTTGATATCTCTAAAATGATTAATCACATTTTTAGGAATTGGGTAGGAGAAAACCCAAAATTGCAAATTTCTTATTTTGAGGAGGAAGAGACAAAAGAAAAGGAGAAAACAAACGAGGAGAAAGAAGAAGAAAATGAACGAATAGCAATATCAGAAGCTTGGGATACCTTTATATTTACTCAAGCAATAAGAGGTTTCATGTTAGTAACCCAATCTTTTCTTAGAAAATACGTTATATTACCCTTATTGATAATAGCTAAAAATATTGGTCGTATGTTATTATTGCAATTCCCCGAATGGTACGAGGATTTGAAGGAATGGAATAAAGAAATGCATGTTAAATGTACCTATAATGGCGTTCAATTATCAGAAACAGAATTTCCCCAAAATTGGTTAACAGACGGCATTCAGATAAAGATTCTATTTCCTTTCTGTCTGAAACCTTGGCGAAGATCTAAAGTACGATCTCATCATAGAAATAGAGATCAGAAAATAAGGAAAAAGGAGAAAAAAGACAATTTTTGTTTTTTAACAGTCTGGGGAAGGGAAGCGGAACTACCTTTTGGGTCTCCCCGAAAACGACCTTCTTTTTTTGAACCCGTTTTTAACGAACTCGAAAAAAAAACGAGAAAAGCGAAAAGGCAATTTTTTCAAGTTATAAGGGTTTTCAAAGAAAGAGGAAAAGGTTTTCTAAAAGTTTCAAAAGAAAAAACAAGAATAGTTCTAGTTATAAATCTAATAATGAAAGAACTTGAAAAAGTAAACCCCATTTTCTTATTGAAATTGAGAAAGGTAAAAGTATATGAATCGAATGAAAACGAAAAAGATTCCAATATAAATAATAAGATTATCCGAGAATCGACCATTCGAATTCGATCCGCGAATTGTGTAAATGAAAATTATTCACTCATAGAAACAAAAATGAAAGATCTTGCTAATAAGACAATCACAATTAGGACTCAAATAGAAGGAATCACAAAAGGCAATAAAAAAATAGTTCGAGCTTGTGATGATAAAAGATCGGAATCAAAGAAGGATATTTGGCAAATATTCAAAAGAAAAAATATCCGAGTAATACGTAAATCACATTATTTTATGAAATCCTTCGTTGAAAAAATATACATGGATATATTACTATGTATCATTAAGATTCCAAGGATCAATGCACAACTTTTCTTTGAATCAACAAAAAAAACTATCAACAAATCCATTTCCAACGCGGAAACAAATCAAGAAGGAATTGAGAAAACAAATCAAAATACAATGAACTTTATTTCGACTATAAAAAATCCGTTTTCTAATTTTTCTAATACTAATATTAGTAATCAAAATATTAGGAATAATAATTGTGACTTATCTTCTTTGTCTCAAGCCTATGTATTTTACAAATTATCACAAAATCAATTACTTAACAAGTATCATTTGAAATCTGTACTTCAATATCACCACACCTATCCTTTTCTTAGGGATATAATCAAGAATTATTGTACGACACGAGGAATATTTGATTCCAAATCAAGGCAAAAAAAAATCCATAAGTCTGGAATGAATAAATGGAAAAATTGGTTAAGGGGTCATTATCAATACAATTTATCTCATACCAAGTGGGATCACTTAGTACCGAAAAAATGGCGAAATAGAGTCAATCAATGTCGTACGATTCAAAAGAAAGACTCAATGAAATTAGATTTATATAAAAAAGAAAAAGACCAATTAATTCATTACACGAAACAAAATTACTATGCAGTGGACTCATCGATAAGTCAAAAAGAAAAATGGAAAAAACATTACGGATATGATCTTTTGTCATATAAATATATAAATTATGGGAATAGTAAGGACTCGTATATTTCTGGATCAACATTACAAGTAGAGGACAAAAAAATTCCATATAATTTCAATACAAATACACTGAAATCCGAATCATTTTATAGATTGATAAGTATATCTATTAGTGATTATCTAGAAAAAAGATCTATTATTGATATGGACAAAAATATGGATAGAAAATTTTTTGATTGTAGAATTCTCCATTTTTGTCTTAGAAATAATATCGATATTGAGACCTGGGCCAATACGCATACCGGCACCAAGATTCATAAAAATGCTAAAACGGAAACTCAAAATTATCAAAAATTGGAAAAAAAGGATCCTTTTTCTTTTACGATTCATCACAAAATCAACCCATCCAATCAAAAAAATATTTTTTTTGATTGGATAGGAATGAATCAAGAAAGGTTATATCATACCATATCAAATTTAGAACCTTGGTTTTTCCCAGAATTTGTACTACTTTTTGATGTGTATAAGATTAACCCGTGGATCATACCAATAAAATTACTTATTTTTCATTTATATGAAAAAAATATTTCTATATTAGCTAATCAAAAAGAATATCTTGAATTAGAAAATGCCAACCAAAAAAAAAACAAACAACAAGGTCAAGGAGATTTTGTATCAGATCTACGAAAACAAAACAAAAAGAAAAATCTTGAAGAAGATTACACGGGAGCAGACATTAAAAAAGGTAGAAAGAAAAAACAATTCAAGAGCAAGAAAGAAGAAGAACTGGATTTCTTCCTGAAAAAATATTTTCTTTTTCAATTAAGGTGGGATGATTCCTTGAATCAAAGAATGATCAATAATATCAAGGTATATTGTCTCCTACTTAGACTGATAGATCCAAGAGAAATTGCTATATCCTCAATTCAAAGAGGAGAGATGCATCTGGATGTAATGTGGATTCAGAAAGACCTAACTCTTACAGAATTGATAAAAAGAGGAATATTTATTATCGAACCAATTCGTTTATCTATGAAAAAGGATGGAAAATCTATTATATATCAAACCATAGGTATTTCATTGGTTGATAAGAATAAGCGCCAAACTAATGGAAAATGCATAATAAAAAGCGGATATGTTGAAAAAAAGAATTTTGATGAATCCATTGCACAACACAGCAATATGCTTGTGAATAGAAACAGAAATCATTTTGATTTCCTTGTTCCCGAAAATATTCTATCTCCCAGACGTCGTAGAGAATTTCGAATTTTAATTTGTTTCAATTCCCGGAATTGGAATGTTGTGAATCGAAATCCACTATTTTGCAATCAAAACAACATAAAAAACTGGGGACAATTTTTAAACGGGGAAAAGCATCTTAATACAGATGCAAATAAATTCATTAAATTCAAATCGTTTCTTTGGCCCAATTATCGATTAGAAGATTTAGCTTGTATGAATCGTTATTGGTTTGATACCAATAACGGTAGTCATTTCAGTATGTCAAGAATACATATGTATCCACGATTCAGAATTAGTTAATAGTATATTTCCTATATATCTATCGCATGCCATATTCGGTGGATAAAAACCGAAAGATATACACATACACCATGTTACATTCTGATAAATGTATCATCCCTTTCTATCCAAATCAAATTACAAATTTGATTTGGATAAATTTGGATAAAATTAATATAAATTTAAAGTAGTGTATATGAAGAAATCAAAATTTTTTTGTACTAGATTCAAATAACTGGAACTAACTGGTATAATAATAATAATTATTTTTCCTGATCGGTAAAATCCACAGAAAAGAAAAAAATAGAAAAATTGGTTTTTTATGGTCAAAAATTCATTCATCTTAGCTATTCGACAAGAAAAAGAAAAAAATTGCGGATCTGTTGAATTTCAAGTATTCAGTTTTACGGATAAGATACGGAGACTCACTTCACATTTGGAATTACATAAAAGAGATTTTTTATCACAAAGGGGCCTACGGAAAATTCTGGGAAAACGTCAACGGCTACTGGATTATTTGTCAAAGAAAAATAGAGTACGTTATAAGAAATTAATTGGTCAATTAGGTATTCGGGAGTCAAAAACTCGTTAATTTTAAGGTTGGTTTGCATTTTTTTCTTTAGTTATTAGTAGTTATTCAATTTTTCATTTTGATGAACTTCGTTTGATAAATTCATGGAATAATGAATTAAGGAAGAAAAGATATGACTGTACCGGCTACAAGAAAAGATCTCATGATAGTTAATATGGGTCCTCATCATCCATCAATGCATGGTGTTCTTCGACTGATCGTTACTCTTGATGGTGAAGATGTTATTGACTGTGAACCCGTATTGGGTTATTTACACAGAGGGATGGAAAAAATAGCAGAAAATCGAACAATTATACAATATTTGCCTTATGTAACACGGTGGGATTATTTAGCCACTATGTTCACAGAAGCAATAACAGTAAATGCACCAGAACGATTGGAAAGTGTTCAAGTACCTAAAAGAGCCAGTTACATTAGAGTCATTATGCTGGAATTGAGTCGTATAGCTTCTCATTTATTATGGCTTGGGCCCTTTATGGCGGATATCGGCGCACAGACTCCCTTTTTCTATATTTTCAGAGAAAGGGAATTGTTATATGATCTATTCGAAGCTGCTACGGGTATGCGAATGATGCATAATTATTTCCGTATTGGGGGGGTTGCTGCTGATCTGCCTTATGGCTGGATAGATAAATGTTTGGATTTCTGTGATTATTCTTTAACAGGAATTGCTGAATATCAAAAACTTATTACACGGAATCCCATTTTTTTGGAACGGGTTGAAGGAGTGGGCATTATTGGTGGAGAAGAAGCAATAAATTGGGGTTTATCAGGGCCGATGTTACGTGCTTCTGGAATACAATGGGATCTTCGTAAAGTTGATAGTTATGAGTGTTACAATAAATTCGATTGGGAAGTCCAATGGCAAAAAGAAGGAGATTCACTAGCTCGTTATTTAGTCCGAATCGGTGAAATGAAGGAATCTATAAAAATTATTCAACAGGCTCTAGAAGGAATTCCTGGGGGACCCTATGAAAATTTAGAAGTCCGGCGCTTTGATAGAGCAAAAAATGCCGAATGGACTAATTTTGAATATAGATTTATTACTAAAAAACTTTCGCCCAATTTTGAATTGTCGAAACAAGAACTTTATGTAAGAGTAGAAGCCCCAAAAGGAGAATTAGGAATTTATTTGATAGGAGATAGTAGTGTTTTCCCCTGGAGATGGAAAATTCGCCCACCTGGTTTTGTCAATTTGCAAATTCTCCCTCAATTAGTTAAAAGAATGAAATTGGCCGATATCATGACGATACTAGGCAGTATAGATATCATTATGGGAGAAGTTGATCGTTGAAATGATAATTGATACGACAGAAGTAGAAGTACAAGCTATCCATTCTTTTTATAGATTGGAATCCTTAAAAGAAGTTTATGGACTCATATGGATCTTTGTTCCCATTTTAACCCTTCTATTAGGAATCACAATAGGGGTCCTAGTAATTGTGTGGTTAGAAAGAGAAATATCCGCAGCAATACAACAACGTATTGGGCCTGAATATGCCGGTCCGTTGGGGATTCTTCAAGCTCTAGCAGATGGGACCAAATTACTTTTTAAAGAGGACCTACTTCCATCTAGAGGAGATATTCGTTTGTTTAGCGTGGGACCGTCTATAGCGGTCATATCAGTTCTACTAAGTTATTTAGTAATTCCTTTTGGATATCGCCTTATTTTAGCCGATCTCAGTATAGGTGTTTTTTTATGGATCTCCATTTCAAGTATTGCTCCTATTGGACTTCTTATGTCAGGATATGGATCGAACAATAAATATTCCTTTTTAGGTGGTCTACGGGCTGCTGCTCAATCTATTAGTTATGAAATACCATTAACTCTATGTGTATTATCAATATCTCTACGTGTGATTCGTTGGAACATGATTATTTTCCTTTCTCTCTAGAAATAAAGTAAGGAGGTTGAATATATTGAATGGATATTTTCATTTTTTATTCATCATTAGGGTTGATGAGTTAAACTAGATAGTTATATGAGTAAAATCAAACTGCTTAGAAATTTGCAGTAAGAAGAGAAAATCTCATTCCCTATGTACAAGAATATAAACATAAGCAGTATATAAACTGTTTACCCCAAGATTAAGATTCTTTGACTAATTCTCATATCTTGAAGCGGGTACAAAAGATCAACGTATGGGGGTTCTACTACTTTTTTATATGTATTACCATACGGGGGATCAATCAAAAATCAGTGAACAGTTAGGAACACCAAGGTACAAAAAAGATTAGTAATGGAGATAATATAAGGTATCAAAAAACGGTATTTTTATATAAAACTTTGGATAAAACGAATCATAATGGGGACTTTAAGTTGGTAGAAATGACCAAGCAGCACTTCCCCACGATTCCGATCTAGAGTATGCTCCTATTCACTGATTAAAGAAATGACTATCAAAAACGAATTAATCCTTTATTTTTTTTTTCAGAGTACCCCCCCTCTTAGAAAGAAGAACAGGAACAAAAGAAATAGAATTCCAAAATAGAATGAGAAAAATGAATAAATAATAATGCAAAAGATCTTTATTTATTATTTTCCCCATCCATATCTATACATAATATATAGAATTCTTATCATGAATTTTGAATTAATACCCAATTCTTTCTTTATAGAACATATTTATTGATATAACGAGTATTTTATTAAAAGATTAAGTTATTACCAAACAAAGAGAAATTCAAATTGTAATGGATAAGATCAATTCGGAAGCACCTTTTCTATTTGAGCAGACGGAATTTCATTGGTCTAATTTTTGGCTTCCCGATGTATATTTACCATCCAAATAAGGATGGAGATAATATCGAGCAAGTCCTTACATTTATTTGTGGCCATAGAGGAGCCGTATGAAGCCGAGGTCTCATGTACGGTTTTGAAATAGCGATGCGAGCAGTGATGTTATTATCGACTATGATTATCTAACAGTTTAAGTACAGTTGATATAGTTGAGGCGCAGTCAAAATATGGATTTTTGGGGTGGAATCTGTGGCGTCAGCCTATTGGGTTTGTTGTTTTTCTAATTTCTTCTCTAGCAGAATGTGAAAGATTACCCTTCGATTTACCAGAAGCAGAGGAAGAATTAGTAGCAGGTTATCAAACAGAATATTCAGGTATCAAATACGCTTTATTTTACCTTGCTTCTTACCTAAATTTATTAGTTTCTTCATTATTTATAACAGTTCTTTACTTAGGTGGGTGGAATTTCTCTATTCCGTATATATCTATTCCTGAACTTTTCGGAATAAATCAAATGGATGGAGTCTTTGGAACGACAATTGGGATATTTATTACATTAGCTAAAGCTTATTTGTTTCTGTTCATTCCTATCGCAGCAAGATGGACTTTACCTAGAATGAGAATGGACCAGTTATTAAATCTTGGATGGAAATTTCTTTTACCTATTTCCCTGGGTAATCTATTATTGACAACTTCTTCCCAACTTGTTTCACTATAAATACTATAAAATAATAGAATAAGATAACGATATTCTAGATTCATAATCGATCTCAAACAAGAGAAAGAAACATCAATTTATTCACGGAGATCTACAATATGTTCCCTATGGTAACCGGGTTCATAAATTATGGTCAACAAACAATACGAGCAGCAAGGTACATTGGTCAAAGTTTCATAATTACCTTATCCCATACAAATCGTTTACCTGTAACTATTCAATATCCTTATGAAAAATCGATCACATCAGAACGTTTCCGTGGTCGAATCCACTTTGAATTTGATAAATGTATTGCTTGTGAAGTATGTGTTCGTGTATGTCCCATAGATCTACCCGTTGTTGATTGGAAATTTGAAAAAAATATTAAAAAGAAACAATTGCTTAATTATAGTATTGATTTTGGGGTCTGTATATTTTGTGGTAACTGTGTCGAGTATTGTCCAACAAACTGTTTATCAATGACTGAAGAATATGAACTTTCTACTTATGATCGTCACGAATTGAATTATAATCAAATTGCTTTGGGTCGGTTACCAATGCCAGTAATTGGAGATTACACAATTCAAACAGTTATGAATTCGACTCAAATCAAAAGAGACAAGGATAACCTCCTTGATTCAAGAACGGTTACTGATTACTAAGATTTCCTTTTGATATAAAGGATCCAAGCCCCCTTTTTTTGTTGGTCAGAAATTACAAATAATAACTATTGATTGTTGAGAATCACTCTTTGTTTTAAACTGAGAATATGGTTTAGTGATGATTTTCAAATAGAAAATTCCAACTATTCTTTTCTTTTTTCTTTTAGATAAAAATAGAAAATAGATAAAAAGGAAAGTAGGATTGTCCAATAACTTTAATAACTTTATCTATATCTACATTAATCCATATTAAGATTGAATTCAATTAGGAACTCATCATATACAAGAAAAAAAAAAAATAAAGGTAACACCCTTTTCTTTCCTGGACTATTTAGTAAGGTCATGAAATATTTCGACTTATTTATCTGTTATACATAATGGATTTACCTGGACCAATACACGATATACTTGTAGTATTTCTGGGATTAGTTCTTATATTAGGAGGTCTAGGAGTAGTATTATTTACCAATCCAATTTATTCTGCCTTTTCATTGGGATTGGTTCTTGTTTGTATATCCTTATTCTATATTCTATCAAACTCCTATTTTGTAGCTGCCGCACAGCTCCTTATTTATGTAGGAGCCATAAATGTCTTAATCATATTTGCTGTTATGTTCATGAATGGTTCAGAATATTCGAACGATTCCTATTTTTGGACTGTTGGGGATGGAGTCACTTCACTGGTTTGTATAAGTATTCTTTTTTCACTAATTACTACTATCTTAGATACGTCATGGTACGGAATTATTTGGACTACAAGATCAAATCAGATTATAGAACAGGACCTTATTAGTAACGTTCAACAAATTGGAATTCATTTATCAACCGATTTTTATCTTCCATTTGAACTCATTTCTATAATTCTTTTAGTTTCTTTGATAGGTGCAATTACTATGGCTCGTCAATAAGAAATCCTTAGAATTAATACAATTATTAGAAATTCGAAATCCAATGAAAAAGGAAAAGTTTTTCATTTAATCTACTGCTGATACCCTCTTTTTTCTGTAATTACTCGATTATGGTCAATCAAATCGGTTGAATTGTTGTTCATATTGAAATGAATCGAGATTCATGAGGAGTTAGCCAATGATGTTTGAACATATACTTTTTTTGAGCGTCTACTTATTTTCTATCGGTATCTATGGATTGATCACAAGTCGAAACATGGTTAGAGCACTTATGTGTCTTGAGCTTATACTAAATTCGGTTAATATAAATCTCGTAACATTTTCTAATATATTTGATAGTCGCCAATTAAAAGGAGACATTTTCTCAATCTTTGTTATAGCCATTGCGGCTGCGGAAGCAGCTATTGGGCTAGCTATTGTTTCGTCGATTTATCGTAACAGAAAATCAACTCGTATCAATCAATCAAATTTGTTGAATAATTAGTCATAACTATCATATAAATATAAATAAAGACATAAATAATATAATAAAATAATATAAATAAAATATAGATATAAATTATTTCATTTTTTATTCTTTATTTTTATAGTAATATGTATAGTAATATATTTTTATATTACTATTGAAATATTGATGATCTGTTGGCCAATGTCAATGTGAAGTCATATGTGTGACTTGTATAATCATGGTTGTTGAAACGGAAATCAAAGTCTCTTGGTCCTTTCTCATGAACAGATTTAGAAATATATTGATTTTTAACATTAGATTTTTTTGATAAACCATTGATTCGTCTGGTGTCTACAATACAATATAAATATATAATTCATTTCCTCCTGATTTTACTTTACCAGATCGAAAATTTTTTATGTTCAAAACTGGAATTTATAGACCCAATGTCACATTCAGTAAAAATTTATGATACATGTATAGGGTGTACTCAATGTGTACGAGCCTGCCCCACAGATGTATTGGAAATGATACCTTGGGACGGATGTAAAGCTAAGCAAATTGCTTCCGCGCCAAGAACCGAGGACTGTGTAGGTTGTAAGAGATGTGAATCCGCCTGTCCAACAGATTTTTTGAGTGTCCGCGTTTATTTATGGCATGAAACAACTCGCAGCATGGGTCTATCTTATTGATACGTTATAAAAAACTCCACTTGAATCATTTGATTCCTTTTTACCGACAAAAACCCGTACTCGAGAAAATATATTATTCCGAGCACGGGTTTTTTGGTCAAAATGCATCTTGTCTTTATCACGAGTTATTTCCCTTGGTTAACACTACTTGTAGTTTTGCCGATATTCGCGGGTTCTTCAATTTTCTTTCTTCCTCATAGGGGGAATAAGGTATTTAGGCGGTATACTATATGTATATGCTTCTTAGAGCTCCTTCTAACAACCCATGTGTTCTGTTATCATTTCCAATTGGATGATCCATTGATTCAATTGGAGGAGGATTTTAAATGGATAAATATTTTTGATTTTCACTGGAGACTGGGAATCGATGGACTTTCCATAGGACCTATTTTACTGACAGGATTTATCACTACTTTAGCCACTTTAGCAGCTTGGCCTGTTACTCGAAATTCGCAATTGTTCTATTTCCTGATGTTAGCAATGTACAGTGGTCAAATAGGATTATTTTCTTCTCGAGACCTTTTACTTTTTTTTCTCATGTGGGAGTTAGAATTAATTCCTGTTTACTTACTTTTATCCATGTGGGGAGGAAAGAAACGTTTGTACTCAGCTACAAAGTTTATTTTGTACACTGCAGGGGGTTCCATTTTTCTTTTAATAGGAGTTCTAGGTATAGGTTTATATGGTTCCAATGAACCGATATTGGATTTTGAAAGATTAGCTAATCAGTCATATCCTGTGACATTAGAAATAATATTCTATTTGGGCTTCCTTATTGCTTATGCTGTCAAATCGCCGATTATACCCCTACATACATGGCTACCAGATACCCATGGGGAAGCGCATTACAGTACATGTATGCTTCTAGCTGGAATCTTATTAAAAATGGGGGCATATGGATTGATTCGGATCAATATGGAATTATTACCGCACGCCCACTCTATATTTTCTCCCTGGTTGGTGATAATAGGGACAATACAAATAATCTATGCAGCTTCAACCTCTCTTGGTCAACGCAATTTAAAAAAGAGAATAGCCTATTCTTCTGTATCTCACATGGGTTTCATAATTATAGGAATTGGTTCTATAACCGACATGGGGCTCAACGGAGCCATTTTACAAATACTCTCTCATGGATTTATTGGTGCTGCACTTTTTTTCTTGGTAGGAACGAGTTGTGATAGAATACGTCTTGTTTATCTCGACGAAATGGGGGGGATATCCATCCCAATGCCAAAAATATTTACCATGTTTAGTAGTTTCTCGATGGCTTCTCTTGCATTGCCAGGAATGAGTGGTTTTGTTGCAGAATTAGTAGTATTTTTTGGAATAATTACCAGTCCAAAATATCTTTTAATGCCCAAAATACTAATTACCTTTGTAATGGCAATTGGAATGATATTAACTCCTATTTATTTATTATCTATGTTACGTCAGATGTTTTATGGATACAAACTATTCAATGTTCCAAACTCCAATTTTGTGGATTCTGGACCACGAGAACTATTTGTTTCAATCTGTATCTTTTTACCCGTAATAGGGATTGGTATTTATCCTGATTTTGTTCTTTCGCTATCAGTTGACAAGGTACAAGCTATCCTATCTAATTATTTTCATAGATAGTTTTCATTAATTAGATAGAAAACAAAGTCTTAGAATTTTGAATTTGAAGATTTTTGAGCTGTACAACACAAAAAAATAAAGTTAATTAGAATTATAAAATTATAATAAGATATATTCCGAGTTTTTGAGAACCATTTGAATCAAGGAATCATTCAAATGGTTCTCAAAAACCTGCGCAAACTTTATATTACGTATAGTACGGGGGTCTTATGTATTCCTCATGGAATTTATTCAATTAGATGTTAATGTGAATGAACCATAACTATGTAGACCTATTCCTAATAGATTGATCCCAAAATAGCATATCCAAATTATAAGAAATCCTATAGACGCTACAAGTGACGAATTCGTACCTTGCAAACTTTGATTTGTTCTAGTATGTGAATAAATCGCGAATATGGTCCAAGTAATAAATGCCCAAGTTTCTTTGGGGTCCCAATTCCAATAAGATCCCCATGCCTCGTTAGCCCATATTGCTCCAGAAAGAATACCTATGGTTAAAAAGGTAAACCCTAAACTAATGACACGATAACTCCAATAATCCAAACGCCGAGTTAATTGATATTTGTAATAATTTCGAAATGGAACAAAAGAATGAAAATGAAAAACATTTTTTTTTTTGTTCAAGTATTCGATTTTGTCAAAGAAAAATGACTTAATATTAATTAAGAAAATTTTTCTTTGACAAAAAATATCGACGTTTTTACGAAATGTAATGACTAGAAAAGCGACTGATAATAACGACCCACATAAAAGAGCTGCATAGCTCAATAACATCATACTTACGTGCATCATTAACCAATGAGATTGTAGAGCAGGTACTAATCTTGACGATTGATGCATTTCACTTGAAAGACCCGATGTGGCGAAACCTTGGGTAAAAATGGCACTTGGGGCGGTTATTGCGCTTAAATCATTTTTATGATTCCATATCTTGGAAATTAGATGAATAATGGAAAAACTCCACGAAAGGAAGATTAAAGACTCGTATAAATTACTTAATGGAAAATGTCTCGAAGAAATCCAACGAGTAACTAATAATCCTGTTATAGAAAAAAAAGTAACTATCATTCCTTTTTCCGACGAATCACGCAACCCTATGATTTCGTGTACTAATAGGGTCATCAAATGAATCGTAATCACAATTGAAATGATCGAAAAAGAGAGATGAGTTAATATATGTTCTAAAGTCACAAATATCATACATAAAAAAGGTCCCATTACAGAATGGAAATCGGGAATTAAATACATTATAAGATCCATTGTATCTTTTTTACAGTATGCCGCCACTCGGACTCGAACCGAGATGCTCTAGCACTGCTTCCTAAGAGCAGCGTGTCTACCGATTTCACCATAGCGGCTTACTTGAAATAATAATAATCAATTCATGTTGAATCGTCTAGATCTAGATTCAAGGATTCAATATAGTTTAGGAAATATTAGAACTGATAAATAAGAGCTCTTTTAAATTCATCTTTGAATTTTCAATAATTTTGACTTAGGTTAGTATCATCGTAGGTTCAGTTTTAAGAATCAACTTTTACGTATTATCTGTATATTAAGTTCTCCCGGAACACTTGTAACTTGAAATACAAATTTTGTTTTCAGTCGAAACAGAAACTAAGAATTGTGAATTGTCCTCTTTTTATATTTTTTATTTATTTTGAATTGAATCCACGAAATCAGATAAATGAAAAACAAATTGTCAAAGAGATTTTTTTTCTAAACGAACAAAAAAAAATAAATAGGATTTCATATGTATCACAATTCAATTACAAAATTGAAGTAATTTTTCTAACAATTTTGATACTTTTCTTAGTATCATTAAGTATTAATTAATTAATTTAAATATATTTAAATATGTAATATAAAATTAATATAATATTTTTTGTTGTTTGTTGTATACATAATTTCTAAATAAAATTATGATAATATTTATGAAACCAACTTGGTCTTGAGTTAGGCATATAATAAAACAAAAGAGTTTCAGCATCCATCACAATTTTCTTTTCACAACGGAAAAATAGAATGAACAAAGATTTTTCCATTGTGAAAAGAAAATGAATAGGAAAAAAACATCTCACGAATTAATAAATAGATTCTAATAAAAACTAGAATGAAAAAAAGATAATGATACTTAGAACCGACAGATAGAGAAATTCTTATTCTACATATAATAGCAGCTAGTTCTAACTAATATTGTATTGAGTTCAATACATCAATACATTTAGTTAAAGGAAATTATTCATATTCCAAAATTGGAAATTCTTCTAGCCATGGAAATTCCGATTATTCCAAGATTTTCTTATTTGTTTGTCGCACAAAAAAACTTTTTGAATCTCCAGTAGAAACTGACTTTGCTAAAGAAAAAGCTTTTATTGCAGCTAAATATCCTTTTTTCTTCCAAATATTTCTACGAATACGTTTTTTTGATATAGAAGTACGTTTTTTTGGAACTGCCATTCAAAAAAAAAAGAGTTACTAATTTTTATTGTTGTATGTGAAAGACATGTATTGCTCAAAATAGATCGTTCTTTTTAGTCATTTTCTATACTTAACTTAATTTCGTCGATAATAGTTTTTTCATAACATACAATACAAATATATTATTTATATATTTATATATAAATATATGTATAACATGCATGTCACATATATAACAATGTCACATATTAACACACTAGGCAAAAAAATAGAAGAAAGGGGGGGGGGGAAATTCGAAAAGGAATTTTTATGATTATTAGTTTGGAATTGAATAAGCTCATATTGCCGTGTCTATAATTGAAATTCAAACTTAAACTACAATTAGTGGTTAATATGTTAAACAAGACATTTTATTACCTAAGAAGGAGAACCTCAATTTTTAGTTTTTTTTTTTCAGTTCTATACGAAATAAAGAGTATTATAATATTTCTGATACTTTCTTATTGGATTGGAATCCAATCAATTAGTTCCGCAATGGGTTAGGTAATTACTACAAATAAAATCACTAGAATAACTAGGTCTTTTTTTTTTAGTTGATTTATTGAGGCATACTATGATTTATATTCTACTGTTTTGGTATAATTGTTTTTACTTACTATACTATAGTATATGATATGATTAGTATATGATATGATTACATATTGCCAGAATAGGATGGTAGTATAGTCGTAGAATGATTCAAAATCTCATATTTCCCATTTTTTTTTTATGGAACATACATATAAATATGCATGGATAATACCCTTTCTTCCATTTCCAGTTACTATGTTAATAGGCTTTGGACTTCTGCTTATTCCGACAGCAACAAAAAATATTCGTCGTATGTGGGCTTTTCCGAGTGTTTTGATGCTAAGTATAGCTATGGCATTTTCGGCCAATCTATCCATTCAGCAAATAAATGGAAATTTTATCTATCAATATCTATGGTCTTGGACCGTCAATAATGATTTTTCTTTAGAGTTCGGACACTTGATCGATCCACTTACTTCTATTATGTCAATATTAATAACTACTGTTGGAATCATGGTTCTTATTTATAGTGACAATTATATGTCTCACGATCAAGGATATTTGAGATTTTTTGCCTATATGAGTTTTTTCAATAGTTCTATGTTAGGATTAGTTACTAGTTCCAATTTGATACAAATTTATATTTTTTGGGAACTTGTAGGAATGTGTTCCTATTTATTAATAGGTTTTTGGTTCACACGACCGAGTGCGGCAAGTGCTTGCCAAAAAGCTTTTGTAACCAATCGTATAGGGGATTTTGGTTTATTATTAGGAATTTTAGGACTTTATTGGATAACTGGTAGTTTAGAATTTCGGGATTTGTTCGAAATAGTTAATAACTTGGTTCATCATAATGGAGTAAATTCCTTATTTGCTACTCTGTGTGCTTCTTTTTTATTCGTTGGTGCAGTTGCTAAATCCGCACAATTCCCCCTTCACATATGGTTACCTGATGCTATGGAAGGACCCACTCCCATTTCTGCTCTTATACATGCTGCTACTATGGTAGCAGCGGGAATTTTTCTTGTAGCTCGGCTTCTTCCTCTTTTCATAGTTATACCTTCCATAATGAATATCATTTCTTCAATAGGCGTAATAACAGTACTATTAGGAGCTACTTTGGCTCTTGCTCAAAGAGACATTAAAAGAAGTTTAGCTTACTCGACAATGTCTCAATTGGGTTATATTATGTTAGCTCTGGGTATAGGTTCTTATCGAGCCGCTTTATTCCATTTGATCACTCATGCCTATTCGAAAGCTTTATTGTTTTTGGGATCCGGATCAATTATTCATTCAATGGAACCCATTGTTGGATATTCACCAGATAAAAGTCAAAATATGGTTCTTATGGGCGGTTTAACAAAATATGTTCCAATTACAAGAATTACCTTTTTATTAGGTACACTCTCCCTTTGTGGTATTCCGCCTCTTGCTTGTTTTTGGTCCAAAGATGAAATTCTTAATGATAGTTGGTTGTATTCACCAACTTTCGCAATAATAGCTTCCTTTACAGCG